GCCCACGGATAAAGAAAAACCGCTTCAACATCAAAAACAACAAAAACGAGAGCAAAGATATAATAACGGATTCTAAATTGTAACCAAGCATCGCCCAGCGGTTCTATACCCGATTCATAACTCGAAAGTTTCTCTGGCCCTTTGCTAATCGGGGCCAAAACTCCGGAAATTAGAAATGCTAAACTCGGAATAACACTTGATATTATTAAAAATGCCCAGAAACTATCATATTCGTAAATTAGAAACATAGGTGTACTTCTATGAATGTAGAAAAGATGCAAGAGTCATCGGTTTGAATTCGAATTCATTGCCAACTCATTCATAATTGTTTAGTCAAAACAAACTTTTTTGGATGGAAGGACTTAGTCTTTTTTGGTTGTTTTCTATGTCTTTTTTCAAGATTGATCAATTCTAATTTTTCCATTCCATTTTCTTCACTTTCTTTTTGCTAGCCATTCTCTATACTATTACTCTCTATTGCTGTTCGACAAATACGAACTTTTTTTTGTTCTCTAAATCATATTAATTATGAATAACTAAGAAGAAAAAGTTAATAGCTACGATTCGAATAGTTTATTAAATTCCTATGCATGTACAATTTCGATTAGGTAAGCCCGCTTAGCTCAGAGGTTAGAGCATCGCATTTGTAATGCGACGGTCATCGGTTCGACTCCGATAGCTGGCTTTTCCCGCTTTGTTTGATTTTTTCCACGATTGGTCTTTTTGAAAAACGAAGATTGAAAAAATTTATTTCTGTTCTATTGTTTCTTTATTTCTGTTCTATTGTTTCAAGGATCCACGATTATTAGAGAAACTTCCAATTCGGAATAAAAGTTAGAGAAATGAAATCGCGACAGAACAAATAAAGAGCAAGAAAAAGACCTTTTTTGTATCTTTTTTATATACATTATTTGTGTATAATAGAGTTCAAATATGGATAGAGTTCAAATATGGATCCAATCCATCCCATTAGTCTTTGTAATATAATTAGACTTCGATAAATATTGACCCATTTATCCTATTCAAATTTATCCTTTAGTTCAGTTTTAATTCAAGTTTATGAAATTTAATTTTCATTCAAGTTTATAAAATTTCAATCAAATAAGGAGTCTTTATGTCACGTTACCGAGGGCCTCGCTGCAAAAAAATAGCCCGTCTGGGGTCTTTACCGGGACTAACTAGTAAAAGCCCTATATACAAGCAAAGGGCCCCTATTAGATATCGACCGAGCTTTTACAAAAAATCCCAATATCATATTCGTTTAGAAGAAAAACAAAAATTGCGTTTTCATTATGGTCTTACCGAACGACAATTACGTAACTACGTGCGTATCGCCGCAAAAGCCAAAGGGCAGACAGGTCAGGTTTTATTACAGTTACTTGAAATGCGTTTAGATAACATCCTTTTTAGGTTGGGTATGGCGTCAACTATTCCTCAAGCCCGCCAATTAGTTAACCATAGACATATTTTCGTTAATGGGCATATAGTAAATATACCAAGTTTTCGCTGTAAACCTGGGGATATTATTACGGTCAGGGATGAACAAAAATCTAGAAGCATGGTTCAAAATTATCTTAATGCGTCTTCCCTAAATTCGTCTTCCCAAAAGGACTTGCCAAACCATTTGACTCTTCGCCGCTTCGAATATACGGGATTAGTCAATCAAATAATAGATACTCAGTCGGTTGGCTTAAAAATAAATGAATTGCTAGTCGTAGAATATTATTCGCGTCAGACTAAAACCTAACTAAAAGAGGAAGGGTTCAGACAAGTTGATTTTACCTTGTCCCCTTTCGCCTAACTAAGTAGGACCCAGCTAGTCAGTCGTTTGGCCGGGTATTTTCTATCATTCATATATCATAGAATGGGGCGGTCTATTTTCACCCCTTGCCCATATTTTCCAGTATTTTCTCTATTGGATTGGAGAAATTGGAAATAGAAACTCTAGATTATATTAAGAAAAAGCCTAACTCTTGGAATAAAGTTACCAATTCTTATAGGATTTGCTCCATTGTGCTCAGTAACATTGATAAATTAGATGAAGTTACGGAAAGAGAGGGATTCGAACCCTCGGTAAACAAAAATCTACATAGCAGTTCCAATGCTACGCCTTGAACCACTCGGCCATCTCTCCTAACTAATGATTATGGCCAAAAAAACGACTGAATCGCGAATTCTTCCTATTCGATTGTTGCTATACCTATGATACCTATAAATAACAATCAATTCTAACGACTAACTAACTATATATAAATAAAATAAATAAAACAACTTTTAAGCGAATTTTTAAGCAAATAAAGTCAAGACTTTTCCCTCAGGGATACAGTGCTGCGGGATAGAGAGCATTTTTTTTTTCAGTCTGTTTTAATGTTATTTCGTATTCTACAATGACTTTTTTGTGGGATTCTTTTTCTCACGAGAACTAATTGAAATCCATTTTCAAATCGATTGAATTGATATCTATGCCTAGATCCCGAATAACTGGAAATTTTATTGATAA